AATGGCTGGATAGTTGACTTATATAGATTCTTTCAGTATGGAACCACAAACAAAAAGAACATTGCCAAAAATTGACAAAATAATAGTTCCATTTAGACATCAAAAGAAGCGTTCCTTTTGAAGCCAGAATTGATTTTCCCCGATACCTAAAATAATGCATGGAAAGATCCGCATCCTTGAGCAAACATAGGTTTGCCTTAAAATCCTTAGCAAAGACTTTTACAAAGCATTCTATTTTTCCATAGAAAATGTTTCGTTCAAAAAGGGCTCCAAAACTGGTTGATCGTAAATGAAGAGATTGGTTACGGAGAAATAAAAAAATGGATTCGTATTCACATACATAAGAGTTATATAAGAAGAAGAAAAATCTTTGATTTATCTTTGAAAAAGGGGAACGGGACCTCTTTGGAGTAATGAAAATATTAAAATTGCAATACTCGTGGAGAAAGAATCGTAATAGATGCAAAGAAGAAGCGTCTTTCACCCAAAAGTGAAGAGTTTGAACCAAGATTTCCAGATGAGGGGGGTAGGGTATTAGTATATCTAATACATAATTTAAATGTGAGAAATTGTCCTCTAAAAAAGGAAATATTGAATGAATTGATCGTAAATTCTGAGATTTTAATATTTTTTTGCGCTCTAATATGAATCGTAAAGAAAACGGAATTTCCACAATAAAAGCAAACCCCTCTGATAGCAGTTTAGAATACAAACTCTTGTTGGGCCCAAAAATTTGACTTTTGTTAGAAGAATAAGTAGTAAAATAGATCTGTTGATAAATTCGAGTAATTAAGCGTTTCACAATTTGAAAACTCAATTTTTTTTCATACCCGGTATTTTTAAAAGAAATCGACCTATTTAAACCACGATCATGAGCAAGTGCATAAATAGACTCCTGAAAGAGAAGTGGATATAGGAAGTTGTGTTGTTGAGATCTCTCTGGCTGTAAATATCTTTGAATTTGCTCCATTTTAATTTGGATTTGGACCAAAGGCAGAAGATTTTGAGGGTTATCAAATGATACATAGTGCGATACAGTCAAAACAAGGTATTTATATATAGTAAAAATAAATAGAGTTCGAATAAGAAATACCTCGGAACCTGGTAAACTTTAAACGGATTCGCTAGACTCTCCTTAGACTCCCCCATTCCATTTCATCGATCTATATTATAGGAATTTTAGAATAGGATAATCAGATGGTTAGAAATCCTTTATTTTGAAAACCGAATCGCTCTTTTGATTTCGGAAAAACTTTCTTTATCAACATACTTTTTCTTTTACACACTAATCTCCATTCCAGAATAAGTAGGATTCATTACAAAAAAATAAAGAATCCACTCGTGAGGCGAGAACCCCCTTCCCGCCGCGGGCACTAATCTATTTTGATTTTTAACGTCTAATTAGCTCGGGAATCATTCAAATTAAGAACCAAAGCTCGTTGCTTTTTCTTTCCCCAGAATTGAATTGAAGCCCTAGCCTTATCCATTTATTCATTCGACCTAACTAGGATTTTCATTTTGTTCGGTTCTAAGAATTCGAACACGGCCTTATACCGATCTAGTAAGACTGAAATATTCTCAGAACTCTCCGTTGATACGACATGCTGTTTTTAACATCCATTTCCCCTCAGGATCAGTCGCGGTCTTCCAAGCTTTACCGATGGTATAGACGAATCCCTCACTTCATCCAAATGTGTAAAAGATCCTAGTCGCACTTAAAAGCCGAGTACTCTACCGTTGAGTTAGCAACCCGAAAAAAATATAGAATTGGGGAATTCTAGTAGAGACTGTATAGATACAATCCGAATACAAAAACAAAAAAAGAAGACGATTCAGTCAAACTGTTGAACAAAGAAATCTAAAAAAAAAAAACACACACATTTTCTAAATGACAATTTTTTTGAAACAAAAAATAGATCCACTTCACTTATCTTTACTTAAATTGACAATTAAAATGAATTATATTTGTTTGATACGCTGTTGTCAATAGAAATGTTGAGAAAAAACCCAATAGAAAAAACAAAAGAAATTCCATTTTCAATTGAAATTGGTTCAATTGAAAAATGGAAAAAAAATACTAATAACTAATATATGAATAATTCATATATTCATTTAAATGAATGAAAATAAAACAAAAGGACTTGTATTGGCACTACATATAGAATCTAGATACAAAAAAGTGTAAGAAATTAAAAAATAAATAAAAAGAAAACTTTCATAATGAAATTGAAATGAAATAAAGGCTTTTTCAATTCAATATAAAAACAGAATTCAACGGAAGCAATGATAAATCTAAAAAAGATATACAAATAGAGCAGGAAATACAAAAAGGGTAGTTATAAGTCTAACTTTGATCTTCTATTTTTGTACCAAATTTTTTCCTTAATTGAATTTCGCTTGATTAGGACGAAGTTCCACCCCCGACCTCTTTAAAATATCCTGAACAGTTCCTGTAGGTTGAGCACCTTTTTCGAGGAAATATAGAATAGCCGGAACATTTAAATAAGTTTGATTCCTTATCGGATCATAAAAACCCAATTTCCGAAGATCTTTTCCTTCTCTTCGGGATCGAACATCAATTGCAACGATTCGATAGACGGCTCATTGGGATAGATGTAGACGAGCAACACCCCCCCTAGAAACGTATAGGAAGTTTTCTCCTCGTACGGCTCGAGAAAAATGAAGGATTCGAGGTTTTGCCTATGTATGAAATTTCTAAATTAGAACAAAAAATCAATTAGACTTTGATTAAATTTTTTGCTTCTTCCTTCATAAAAATGAAAAATAAATCATTCCTACTCTCATAACTCAAATTGGATAATTCTCAAATAAAAAGTTTTAGAAAATTTAATTTCTTGAGCGGTCTTTACTCCCCCTATGCTTGTCTCGTTTAAAATCAAATGAATTTTGATTCTTCCGTCTGATCCAGTGATTGAGACAATTAAAACGGCGTTTGCTTGTTCTGGGATCCTTTGATAGTTTGTTTTGAATCATTGGGTTTAGACATTACTTCGGTGTTTCTTAAGACTTTCCTTTCAAAATGGCAGCAACATACCTTTTTTTTATTTCTTTCTACCAAAGAATCCTACAGACGGTGGATTCCCGCATGATACACTTCGGATCGAAAAAGTTTGATCAAGTCTATTTTTGGAAACTTCCTCGAATTGGATTCTTTCTATATCGAAGATATGTTTACGAAGTTGTTCCAATTTATTGATTGGCATTAACCCTAGATCCCTGCCCCCCAAAAAAAAACTAACTACTCGAGCTTCATCATGAACTATTTCCATGAAAACCCAACAAGGGTTCTCGTGGAACAGAACAAATGATGTCGAGCCAAGAGCATCTTCATTCCTATATCAAATGGTGGATGTAACAATCCACAACGGATCGTGGCCTTCAAGTCGCACGTTGCTTTCTACCACATCGTTTCAAACGAAGTTTTACCATAACATTCCTATAATTTTAATTTGGAACCGGTATGGACTTGATTCAATTATGGAATCATGAATAGTCATAGGTTCTATTATTGGTTCGGTTGATGTGTAGACATCATGATCTATAAGTTTTCTCTATTTATATTTCTATATATAAAATCTATTTCTATATATAAAGAATTCTAGATAAATTAGTATTATAGAATTATAGATTAGATAGCTGGGGTAAAGATTTTTCTGAAGAAGTCTTAGCAAGATCCCTTCGGAAACATAATATCAATAATCTATATTCATATTTCAATATTTATTTGAAAAATATTGAATTTCAGAAATTAAAATTGTTTCATTTCATTTTCATATTGTTTAACTCCGGAGTCATTACCCTTTCGACAATCTAATCTTGCTCTAAAGTAAATAAAATTGATAAATCACCACAGCGCTATATAGATTTCTCATTTTTCATTAGAGCCAAACCCGAAATACTTCAAAAAAATATTCAAAGAAAACAAATCGGTTACTTGTTTGTTTGTTAATGAGATTTGGACAAAGACATCCTATTGAGCGAATTGAATTAGGACCAACCTCCTTAGGTTAGTTGGTTAGGATCCAAGAGACCCACAAAAAACAAAAAAAAAACAAATGAATTACAAATTACTATTACTAATCGAGGCCGCCTCTTTTATGGGATAGAAAAATGGGATGGGGAATAGAGATTCTTTCATATCTCGATTCCTCCTTTGTTCACTAAAAAAAAAGATTTGTCGAAGATCAAAATTCAAAACAAGAATCACACTCCATCTAACATTCAAATTGAAACAGAACTGAAAGATTCAATGAAAGTTAAAACCAAAATTTGAGTCTCATAGAATTCAATAAGAAAATAAAAAATAAGAAAATAAAAATAAAATGCTCTGGGACGGAAGGATTCGAACCTCCGAATGGCGGGACCAAAACCCGTTGCCTTACCACTTGGCGACGCCCCATTTCGATTTGTCCTCGACACTTATAAAAATTTAAGTAAGTATTGGTTGTTTGTCAACTCGATTTCAAATATCTATAGAATCGATTCTATTGTTACTAGGCTTTTGAGATGCGTAGTTTAATATGTGTAGATATTGAATTCAATTGAATTGATTGATCATTACATATTGATCATTACATAGAATTCAATTAAGATATTGTATGAAAGTATGATTTTTGCGATTCTCCTTGAGAATTTTTGATTATGGGGGTTCAAACAAAAAGAGCAAAAAGAGGAAGAAGTAGTTTTTGCCTACCGTACTTACTCCCCCCTTCCTTATATCAATAACTCAATCAAAAGGCAATTCTCTCCAAGAACAAAAAATGTCTGTTATGCTTAAGATCTTTAGTTTGATCTGTCTTAATTCTGCCCTTTATTCGAGTAGTTTTTTCTTCGGCAAATTGCCCGAAGCATATGCTTTTTTGAATCCAATCGTAGATTTTATGCCAGTCATACCTGTGCTCTTTTTTCTCTTAGCTTTTGTTTGGCAGGCTGCTGTAAGTTTTCGATGAGATCCTTAATAATATCAATATCCTAGAAAA